CGACCATCGATGAACTGATCGGATTAACCAACCAAAATTAGCTTCAGTCATTATATATTGAACAGAAGCAAAGGCCTCCGTAACGGTCGGACGATAATAAAAAGTCATAGCAAACCCGGTAGCTACTTGTACTAAAAAACAAGTAAGCGTAATTCCCCCTAGACAATAAAATATGTTGACGTGAGGAGGAACATATTTACTAGTTATATCATCGGCAATTGCCTGAATCTCAAGACGTTCTTCGAACCAATCATAGATTTTATTGAGATAGGTAAATCAAGGGGACCCCCCCGGAGAACCGTATATGAAAATTTCATCTCGTACGGCTCAAACAGAAACACCCAAATACTAGTTCTAACGGATGTGTGTAATATAAAGTTTGAAATTTATTAATTCTATGATTTATGATTCAATTTTTTTTTGAAGATACTAAAGAATAAAAATCCGAAAGCTCTTCTTTGTGGTTATAATGCCAAAAAATCAAGTCGGCTCATTCGTCTATATATTGATCGTTATAGGCCTCTTGAATCTTCTATTTACCTATTTTCTTTGGTGTTATTTATGTGTAATGCGGCTTTACTGCTGTTTTCTTTATTATTGATAGGAATTCTCTTGTTAAGACCCTATGAATTGATTAAAACCTCAGATTCATACTAAAACCACGATGATTCAATAAAACCCTTTCAAACTAAGTCTAAGTCCCAAAATTCCCTGAGTAAGAACCATTGGATCATCACTTATTCAATGAATAGATATAATGACTAAAAATCCAAACCAAAGAAACCTTTGTTTTGTCCTTTGATCAAAATAAGCATAAACGAAAGTTTGAAAGAATAAAAATATTTCTATTTATAACTTCTAACTCTTTGAAAAAATTTTTTGAAGTCCGGACACGAGGTCTGACTATTAAGTATGAATCATAGTTCTAATAGTAATCTATTTCATATATTCCGTGCTCCAGATACTAGAATGAATATCCGACGAAGTAAAACCATCTCTATCAAGATGACAGACCCATTCTCTGTACTATCCATAGGATCATTTATACCAAGTCACACACTCATATTCCGGAAATACAGAAACAAAGAAATTCCACGGTCAAACTACCAAAATAGAATGGGATAAAAATCAGAAACCTAAACGCTTCACTTTGTATTGAAAAAGCCAGTTAATGGTTCTTGTGAATCTAATTCATTGAAATTCCATCCAGTAAAATGGAAGAATTATAAATCTCCAAAATAATAGATAGGAATATCGCGAATAGAGCCATTGCGAGACCCATCAAAGGAGTAGTTCCCCACCCAGGAGCTACTTTACCATATTCTGAATTCAATGGTTTCAATAAACTCCCCGCATTAGTTCGTTTTGGGCGGCCAGATCTAGAACTACCTTCAACGGTTTGTGTAGCCATAATATTTTATATTCAGTAAGATCTGTTGACTTTGTATACCATTCCGTTGTAAATAAATGATCTTATCATAGATCCATTGTGGTCTTAAAACTTTATAATGTCTTAAAACTATATAATCATGGAAACAGCAACCCTAGTTGCCATCTTTTTATCTGGTTTACTTGTAAGTTTTACTGGGTACGCCTTATATACTGCTTTTGGGCAACCCTCTCAACAACTAAGAGATCCATTCGAGGAACACGGGGACTAGTTGAAGTACGGATCCTCCCAATATTGGGAGGATCCGTACTTTAATTGAGATAATGACAAATCATTTCACCTTTTTAGTTGGAACTTTAGGCGGGTCTCGAAAAAAGATAGCGAAAAAAATTATTCCTAGAGTTGAGACTAAAAGGAATGTATAAACCAATGCTTCCATAGATTCGATCGTGATTTACAATTATAGCTTCCATACCTGTTTATTTGGGATCGTCTCCCGGATAAATAAAGAACAAGAGTCAAAGAAAAGGCAGTGATTCAAATCAAGATTTATCTGGTACCCCATCTAAAAATCACAAAAAGAAAATCAAAATGAAAAGTAACAAGTAACAAAGCATATTGTATCAGACTACTTGTCTTCTTGTAGTTGGATCTCCAAGTTTTTGGAATGCTCCAAATTCCACTTGAGCATCTAAATCTGGATCAATACCAGCAAAAACATCTCGAAACAAGGTTCTAGCACCATGCCAAATGTGTCCGAAGAAGAAGAGCAAAGCAAACGAAGCATGTCCAAAAGTAAACCAACCCCGTGGACTGCTACGAAAAACACCATCGGATTTCAAAGTAGCACGATCTAATTCAAAAATCTCACCCAATTGAGCACGTCTAGCATATTTTTTCACAGTAGCGGGATCGCTATAACTGACTCCGTTGAGTTCGCCGCCATAGAACTCGACAGTTACACCTACTTGTTCGACACTATATTTAGATTCCGCCCTTCTAAAAGGAACATCGGCTCTAACAATTCCGTCTCCGTCTACCAAAACAACCGGAAATGTTTCAAAAAAAGTAGGCATACGACGTACAAAAAGTTCGCGCCCCTCTTTATCTCTAAAGATAGGATGTCCTAACCACCCAACCGCTATTCCATCCCCGTTGTCCATTGAGCCCGCTCTGAATAACCCCCCCTTTGCCGGATTATTGCCGATGTAATCATAAAAAGCTAGTTTTTCGGGAATTTTAGACCAAGCTTCAGATAAACTTTGATTTTCAGCCAACCCAGCACCAATTCTTCGATATATTTCTTGTTGGAAGTATCCTTGATCCCATTGATAACGAGTGGGACCAAATAATTCAATCGGGGTAGTTGCTGAACCATACCACATAGTTCCAGCAACTACAAAAGCGGCAAAAAAGACAGCAGCAATACTACTGGAAAGGACGGTTTCAATATTTCCCATACGTAATCCTTTGTATAGGCGTTGAGGTGGACGTACACTAAGATGGAATAGACCCGCCAATATGCCCAAGGTCCCTGCTGCAATATGATGAGAGGCTATTCCTCCCGGAACAAAAGGATCAAAACCCTCCACACCCCACGCTGGATTTACGGATTGTACCCTTCCAGTTAGTCCATAAGGATCGGACACCCATATTCCAGGACCATACAATCCTGTTACATGAAATGCACCAAAACCAAAGCAAGCCACCCCTGATAGAAATAAATGAATTCCAAAGATCTTAGGCAAATCCAAAGAGGGTTTTCCTGTACGTTCATCAGTAAATATTTCTAGATCCCAATACACCCAATGCCAGATAGCTGCCAAAAAGCACAAGCCCGAAAACACAATATGTGCCCCGGCCACACCTTCGTAACTCCAAATACCCGGATTCGTTACAGTACCCCCTGTGATACTCCAACCGCCCCATGAATTGGTTATTCCTAAACGAGTCATGAAGGGTATAACGAACATACCCTGTCTCCACATTGGATCAAGAACAGGATCAGAAGGATCAAAAACTGCTAATTCGTATAGAGCCATCGAACCGGCCCAACCAGCAACCAGAGCTGTATGCATTATATGGACAGAAATCAAACGACCGGGATCATTCAATACGACGGTATGAACACGATACCAAGGCAAACCCATGGAAATACCCCTTTATCAATGAAAAATAGACACAATGTAACTTTATTGCATTGGAAAAAACTATGCTGTGGACCCTCTTTTTAGTGGATTATCTTGGGGAAAGAATTAATATTTGTTTGATTTGTTTGATTCTTTTCAATTACTTTTAGTAATAATGAAACTATTTTGTTCGTAGGAACAAAAAGAAGCAGATCTATTCTACACCCGATAAGTACCAATACGCAATGGTAGGGGAGTTGATACCATTTTATATGAGTGAATGTATATATATATTTGTTCATCATTCAAAGGACTTATTTGTAATAATTTTCCTTTATTCATTTTGTCTTCTTTATCTTTTTTTATGAACTTAGTCAATCTATGGATAAAATATGATAAAGGCCAATATTAGTAGGACACTAAATCCATTGTTACGCTTTCACATCAAAGTGAGATATAGTACTTAATTTTTCTTTTATTTAATGCCTATTGGTGTTCCAAGAGTACCTTTTCGAAGTCCTGGAGAGGAAGATGCATTGTGGATTGACATATAGTGCGACTTGTCAGATATATTGGGTCATATGGTATTTCCCCATTCTCTTCCCCGATCGAGATATCCTCCCCTTCGCCCAAGAAAGATTGATTGAATTATCAAAAATTTGGAGCGTGAAGTTCAATTAGATCCATTTTTTCGGGAGGGTATACAGATTAATATTATCAATTAGAATAATTTATGGTTATCTTGGTTAGGCCAATAAAATGAAGTATCCAGGCTCCGTTTAGAAAAAAACCGGTAATAAATCTATTTATGATTACTATTTCTATCATATTCTATTTCTTTATATATTTATAATAGAAGTGATCTCAAACTGTTAATCAATCGAGTAATATGATGAATGCATTGAATATCTGTTGTAAGACATGAAATAAATTGTAAAAAGGAAGTCATAGCAAAAGGACGTGGTATTGGGGCATTTGTCATATATGTGCAAATCCAAATCGGGCGGATCTTTACTCGGAGTAGAGCATAAACCTAAAAAAATTGAAGAAGCCCATTCAGGAACAAGAAAATTACATCGCGATTGAGATTGTATCTCGATGAAACAATACATCAATGAAAAGTTAGTTAGATAAATTTAGTAATTTTTTTTATAGATAAACAAAACAGGCCAAAACCCATCTTTTTTGAAAAATGAAAGAAAAGCCCCTTTTTATAAGTTAAAAGCCTGGTATGAAAAAAAAAAAAATAAATAAAAGAAAGCGCTAGAATCTACATCTACACATTGATTCTTTTTTTTTTTTCGTTATTTTTGTTGAACCGTATGCATCAAAAGGTGCATGTACGGTTTCTAAGGGATACAACTTTATCCCAATCAACCGACTTTATCGAGAAAGATTACTTTTTTTAGGCCAAGGGGTTGATAGCGAGATCTCGAATCAACTTATTGGTCTTATGGTATATCTCAGTATAGAGGATGATACCAAAGATCTATATTTGTTTATAAATTCTCCTGGCGGATGGGTAATACCCGGAGTAGCTATTTATGATACTATGCAATTTGTGCGACCAGATATACAGACAATATGCATGGGATTAGCCGCTTCAATGGGATCTTTTATTCTGGTCGGAGGAGAAATTACCAAACGTCTAGCATTCCCTCACGCTTGGCGCCAATGAGTTTTTTATTTGATTTGAGAGAAAAAAGAAGACTATGCCTTCGCGCTATATGAAATATGAATATTAAGTAATAATAGCATGGCACTTCGAATTCGATATGATAAATTTTTTTAACCCTTAAATTATGTATCGAAAGAGTAGTATGAGATAAAAGGTATTTCCGATTTTATCTAATCTATCGGGAGGCCTATTTCAGCGTCACAAACTTTTTTGTTTTCACGCCGGGAGGCTCTTAACAATATTTAGGTTATGAAAGAATATGAAAATAAAAAAAATCTTGTTTTTTTATTTGAAAAAAAAAAAGAAACTTTGGGATTGCTAAATAACAGACGAAATAAATATATAAAGCAACGGAGCCATCATAGTATTTTTGAACTACTCCAAAAACAAAAAGAAGGGTGGTTATTGGATCATTTACCAACCCGAATCTGATAGACCCTATATTTAATTTATTTGATATTTAAGTAAGGTAAAAACGAATTCCATTATAGAGCCGTATGCAATGCGTAAAAGATGCCTGTACGGTTGTTCAATTCTATATTTTATTATTCTTTATCTCTTCACCTTATCATCATGCGAGATAGAATAAACATTTATTATGTTATATCATCAGGGTAATGATCCATCAACCTGCTAGTTCTTTTTATGAGGCACAGACGGGAGAATTTATCTTGGAAGCGGAAGAACTTTTGAAGCTGCGCGAAACCGTCACAAGGGTTTATGTACAAAGGACAGGCAAACCCTTATGGGTTGTATCCGAAGATATGGAAAGAGATGTTTTTATGTCAGCAACAGAAGCCCAAGCTCATGGAATTGTTGATCTTGTAGCGACTGAATAAAAAAGAAAAAATAACAAAAATTTCAGACGAATTGGTGATTTGAGATTTTATCTTCTTACCGGATTTAATATTCTATTCATTAATCTATTAATATAGAAATAAAATAATTCATAATCATCCGGTTAAGATCGATCTAAACCAGCCCATTATGTATATGATTCAATATGCCAACTATTAAACAACTTATTAGAAACACAAGACAGCCAATCAGAAATGTCACGAAATCCCCCGCTCTTGGGGGATGTCCTCAGCGACGAGGAACATGTACTAGGGTGTATGTGCGACTCGTTCAGATCATGGGCTAGGACAAAAGAAAGAAAACAATTGATCCAGTATCAACGATCAGTACCAGTGAATAGACTAGAATGGAAGAACTCCATTCAATATCTAAAAATCAAAAAGATCTATCCTTCTATTGTGGTATCAAATGTATGGTTTCCGTTGGTGCAAATCCAATTAACTCCGTTTTAAATTTAAGATGAGAAAGAATTCTCCATTGATAGCAAATGATATCCATTAAGCAGGGGAAATACTATTTTAAAAAGCAGAAAAATTATGCCTTACTCTTGCAAGAACGGACTAACAGGGTCAGCTACTCAGCTAATCTTCATAATTAAATACCGTTACTGTATAAGTAGATCTCATTGTGAAAGACCTCGTACTGGATAATTATGGGTAGAGCCAAAGAGTGTGAACTGTACAAGTTAACAATAACATTGATTAAACGAAAGAAGGGCTCCGGTGTATAGAGAGGACCTCACCGTTTAAGAAGTAACCATAGAAACGATGGAACCCACTATATCCATTTATATTTACTACTTTTATGTGTTTTTGATACCTAATATCAATACAATTTTTTTCTAGGCATTTCACCTAGAAAAAAAAAAAAAAAATCGTGGTCGGGAAGGTTATAGTAGCAAAAGCCATTGGAATTTTAATTTTATACATTGGAAGAATCAGTTTTGTTATTAATAGACTAGGATACGGGAAGGGAATAACTGAAAGAAAGGAAATCGATTAGTTATTCATCAAAGTTTCATTTATTCAATGACCAGAATTAAACGAGGGTATATAGCTCGAAGACGTAGAACAAAAATTCGTTTATTTGCATCAACCTTTCGAGGGGCTCATTCAAGACTTACTCGTACTATTACTCAACAGAAAATAAGAGCTTTGGTTTCGGCTCATCGGGATAGAGGTAGACAAAAGAGAGATTTTCGTCGGTTGTGGATCACTCGGATAAATGCAGTAATTCGCGAGAATAAAGTATACTTTAGTTATAGTAAATTTATACACAATCTGTACAAGAGACAGTTACTTCTTAATCGTAAAATACTTGCACAAATAGCTATATTAAATAAGAGTTGTCTTTATATGATTTCCAATGAGATCATAAAATAAAGAGATTGGAAGGAATCCGTTGGAATAGTTTAAATGGAGTTCCCTGGAGAATGAACTCTGGGAAGGTAGAGTAGAAATTAGTATGATAAAATATGATAAAGTCATCAAAATGAAGAAAGACGTTAAATAAAAAATATTTATTCCTCTTCTCCCATTTTTTTTCTTACGACAGGACATTTCGATTTTACGATTTTTCGAACAAAAAAAAAACGTCAATCCGCATTTGAGTTTGGATTGGAATTTTATTTTGATTCAATTCAATTGAAGAGTCAACCTATTTTTTTTCTGGTTCTAAGACCAGCAGCTCTAGCGGTTGACTCGCTTCTTTCAAATTGTTTCTCATTATTAAGAAAAGGTAACGGAGATAAAATACGAGCTTGTTTTATAGCAATAGTAATTAATCGTTGTTGTTTTAAGGTCAATCTATTCACCCGTCTAGATAATATTTTTCCTTGTTCGCTAATAAATCGACTAATTAAACTCATGTTTCTATAATCAATTCGATCCCCCGATTGGATCGGAGGCAAACGCCTACGAAAAGATCGCTTAGATTTAAGAAAGATTCGCTTGGATTTATCCATGGTTTGTTTATTCCTTATCCTGAAAATCCCAATCCTATTTCTTAATTCTACATCATCTTTGATCCGATCGAAATAGGATTTGGTTTGTTTCTATTTATTTGTTTATATTTATTTCTATTTAAATAAATTCAAAAATAAATTATATATATATATTGTTATATATAATATGTAATTTTTCATCTTCCTTGGAAGACTGACACACGAGCGATCGGTTCGATCTATTTCTTTATCTCCCCATGAATCGTATGTTTGTAACAACAGGGACAGAATTTTCTCAATTCCAATCGACTAGGCGTATTGTGTCGATTCTTTTGAGTAATATATCTGGAAATGCCCATTGATTCCTTATTAACACGATTTCGAACACAACTGGTACATTCCAAAATAACCGTTACTCGGACATCTTTACCCTTAGCCATGAACCTCCTTTGGTTTTTGATTCACTCAATTCTTTAATTTTCCGACCCGAAGCAAGGAAGAAGAAAGGACACAAAAATAGAAGCAGGTAACTCGAAATCAAATTATGAAAGAAATATTTTGTTGCAATCAATATCAATATAGTAATAAATAATAAGTAATATAATTATTTCTAACTATATTTATAATTTTTAATTGCCGTACAGTATTTCATTTTCAGTTAAGTATCTTGTATGATATTGTTGCCCCAACCACCGCATTTCCATTCTATTATTAATTTAATTTGAGCCTGAGCCCGAGTTCATAGTTTCACTGAGGGTGAAACCGCTTTTTCTTTGTTTTTTTTTTTTTTTTAGAAAGAATAAGTAAAAAAAGAAAAAAAGAAAAAACAAAGAAAAAAAAGAAGGGAGGGGTAGGGATTAGTTACAGATATTTGATTGTATCTCTAATCTTCTTCCCCCTTCCCATATCAATAGCTAGAATGAAAAAAAGGGGAATATCAACGCATCCGGAAAAAAACGATTGATCTCTATCAATAAACCTGCTAAAGAACCGAACCATAGAGTACTTACTACCGGTGCCACGGAGAGATATGTTTTTAGATCTCGCATTTTAAAAACTCCTCTTTCTGTATTCGTTATTGTAATTTTATTGTAATTTGTAATACATAATGGTAATACATATATGACCGGATGTGTATATGTAGTTAATGACTTACCACTTGTACGCGGAGTTCCAAATTCAAATTGAAATGTACAAAATAGATATTTATTAAAAGAAAAAAATACGTCCATTTCCGCCTTAAATTCCAAAAAAATATTAATTTTTTGTGGTAGATTTCATATTTATTTCATACTTTATATAAGTCTTTTACCATATTATATGTTTGTTATATGATATATGAGACCAAAAGGAAGAAGGAAGAAATGATAAGATAGTTTGTGTATATCAATGTAGGAAATAAAGATGTGGAAAACAAGACAGGGATTCTCTACAATGACACTGTAGACCAATTGAAAGGGATGTAGCGCAGTTTGGTAGCGCGTTTGTTTTGGGTACAAAATGTCACGGGTTCAAATCCTGTCATCCCTACCTATTACTTATCTTCTGAGCAGTAACGAGGGATCAATTGAGATCAATTAATAAAATTGTACATACATAATTAAATAAATATTTCATTTTTATTTTTTATAGTATATATATATATGCAAGATAAATTGAGGTTACAAAATATTTATTGTGATAATAAAGCGCTCTTAGTTCAGTTCGGTAGAACGTGGGTCTCCAAAACCCGATGTCGTAGGTTCAAATCCTACAGGGCGTGATTCTGTGTTCTTGTTAATCGCGGGAGGTCAAAATTACACTAAAATAATTGAGCAGCAACCTAAATTTGACCTCCCGCGGATTAAAGGAAGTAGGAGGTCAATAAAAAACGAGATGTTAATTAATCAAAGATCCAACTGATCACCACGTCTGTATTGTAAATAGGCAGTTACGAATAATCCAGCCAAAGTAATAGGAATTAGACCTAAGACGATTCCAAATAGAAGAACTTCAATCATTTC